TAAAGACACAAAAATCAGAAACAATATATAATCCCTTTTTTGAGCACTTAACCGACAAATTTAGTTGTTCCAAAAATGATTCGCGGAGAAGAGAGATATTTTTACTTTAACTTATTTTTGAGTAGAATACCGTTTGAAGTGTATAAGAAGGGTTGTACATTTATTAAACACGTATGCGGATGGCTATAATATTCAACTTCTCTTTATATTTATTTTATTACTTTCTCTTCGGGACAGCCCAGGTTGTGCTTTATCAAAGAAAATATCTATTCAATGCAAAAAATTAAGTAGAATAATTTTATGATAATTCCCTATCGACAATATATCTAAATAATAGATATCTGTAATTTATGTTCTGGGGTTTACATAGACTCATATGTTTTGTTATAATTTTAATTGAGAAGGATTTTTTGAGTAAAAAAAAATACTGATTAGTTTTGTCTCAATTTGTATTTTCTTATGTATGTCATTAGGAAAACACAATTTTTAGATTCAAATCCCAGAATCGTTCATGAATTCGAAGTAAGCATAAACAGTCAATAGTTAATGGTTCCAATTTGTTGGCTGAAAATGCACATGTGATTTCTCAATAGAAAAGCGAGAGAATGTTTTTAGCATTGTGTATTTTGAGATACTATAGAATCAATCAAAGGAATGGATCAAATCCAAAACAAAAAGATAAGGGGTGTTTATTTTAGGAAAAAGGAAAACAGGACTAAAAATGCAAGTACAATAAAAATTCAGTAATCCGAGAATATTTTTGTATCATTTTGGCGGCATGGCCGAGTGGTAAGGCGGGGGACTGCAAATCCTTTTTCCCCAGTTCAAATCCGGGTGTCGCCTGATCAAACAAAAAACCCGAAATCCCTTCTTTTCTTCTGTTCTGCTGATATAACTCGGAGAATTATTCTCCGGCAGAAACAGACTGTTGATACTTTGTTTGATTCTAAACATTTTGTCTGAGGTTTTTCGAAAAGAAAAGATTGTGAATCCTCGTTCGCATCTAGGATTCAAGGAAATATACTAATCTATTCTATAGTAGGCTTTCAAGACTTTATGATTCCCTTCTATTCTATTACTAAGGGACTGTTTAATGACTGGATCTTCGATTATATTGTAGAGCCTGCTAATAAATCTGATTCAATTTCGAATTTTTGAAAGGGAAGGGGGGGGGGAAGTTGCGTTATATACGACGGACTTGCGAAAATCTCTGAGCGCTCGGGTATCCAATCAATATTAGACTCGATGGATCATTTTTTTTATAGAAAAAAAGAAAGAATTTATTTTCGATAACCCCTAGTCAAGCCCCCTACCCCTCAGAGATAATCGGGAAGGGGGTATGGATTAGGGGAAATAGAGGTCTGTACTAGATAGTGATTTATCTTTTTTAGTGATTTATTCCTTTCCGTTTTTACTTACGAGGGTCAACAAAACAAAAGGATAGGCCTTATTATTCACATGTTCCCATTCCCTTGGGATATTTTGCTTGTGTTTAATCTTTCCTGATTCGAAATCATAATCGATTTATTGGATTGGTTTTTCAATAGTGTTCGGTCAAAATCCCCTTTTTTTGACTCTGCACCATTGATTCCACTATTATTAGTAAGGAATAATTCCTTTGTGTTTATAGATATAGGGGACATAATTCACATGGATATAGTAAGTCTCGCTTGGGCTGCTTTAATGGTAATCTTTACATTTTCCCTTTCACTCGTAGTGTGGGGAAGAAGTGGGCTATAGAAGTACTACTAATTGAGTTGAGGAATCAAACCGTATCACTTGTTTTATAGATCGTTCTGCAACGCGTTTTGAACTATTTAAAATAAAATAATATCTGAATTTATAATTTCATTGGAGTCCAATGGAATAATCTATGATATGAATCATACTCTTTCAATCAAAGAGATATTTGAGCGATTCCCGTGTTTGTATTTCGAAAAGAGGGGGATTCATTCAGATGGTTAGAAATTTATTCTAACCTAAGATTCTTCCGATTAAATCAATGGAATCGGCTATTACTATCTTTATAAATGAATACTGAGGAAGACCGGACCCCTTTTTTTTGTTTGATTTATTTTCCTTTTTACTGTTCAAAGAACAAGTGGTGTATACGAACTTTCTATGAGAAATGATATTATAGTAGTTATCTAACGAGATACTATGCAATAATAAGATCTTGTTTCGGACGAGTCACATATTGGGCATTTATCGCTTAGTTTCTAAGTTTATAATCTTAGAAACGCGATTTATGCTTTATCGACTTATTTCATATCATGGTTTGGGCGTTAAAAATAGGTGAGGGTTCCTCTTCCTTATTAGGAAAAGGAAAGGAATTAGAATCCTAAGATAATTCTTATCTTAGATTGATCGGAACAAATATAGGTAGCAAATAAATAGAATTGGGTGTTATGTCAATTCCATACAATATATGGAATTAATAGACACATATATATTATATGAATAGAATGTTGTAGATTGATCTATAGAATCTATCTTTATTCTAGATTAAAACTTTATAGAATAAGAGATCGATAGTATGGTAGAAAGAAGGATTCATCTATTTCTTTCTTACCATACTATAAAATTCATAGAATACTGCGGATTAAAGTCCGCTAATTTCATTTAAGTTAAGACGCGAAATTGGAATCCTTTTCATTTGACTTCGTAAATTTTTGATAAGAACTCAGAAGTAAAGTTTTATTCAAATGCATTTGAAAATTCAATTGAATTAATCATTTTGACTAACTGTTTTTACATAAATTATAAGTAGAAAGGCGGTAGGAACTAGAATGAATAGTGCAGTAGCAATAAATGCAAGAATATTTACTTCCATAATCTCATCGGTTTTTTTACTTCGCAATAACTCGGGATTTAATCCCATAGAGATGATAAATCTTTCGTCTGTAAATTCAATGACTGAATTACCTCTCGATGATCTTGAATATGATCAATATCATGAATAACAATATCTGATCTATCAAATCAACTCGTAGTCGAGACTTGAATAGTATAACATAGGAAGTTCTTTTATCCATACCGAAAAAAAGATTTGGATTTATGAACCAATTAATCCAAAATTCCTTGTATTTATTATCCGTTTCTTCTATAACTTACCCTGTGTCTTGCTTGGATAATCCTCTGATGAAGGATTATCAGATTGCCCTTCCACTTCGATTAGTCACATAGTTACAAACCTAAACAAACAATAAAACTGGTAAATGGAAAACATAGGAAAGAAAAAATAAATAAAGACTCCTTTTTGCTTGGGAATGAGATTATGCCCCCCGACACCCTTTCCTAGAAAGGGTGAAATTCATTGATGTATTTATTGGATATTGGATCCGTCGGGACTGGCGGGGCTCGAACCCGCAGCTTCCGCCTTGACAGGGCGGTGCTCTGACCAATTGAACTACAATCCCAGGGAAATAGGGGATATAGCAGAATATTTTCTTCTTTTTTAGCTTCGTATGCGGTATTTCTGAAGGACAAGGTGGGTTATATCATCTCATGGTAGATTGGCGAATTATTGGGCCGAGCTGGATTTGAACCAGCGTAGACATGTTGCCAACGAATTTACAGTCCGTCCCCATTAACCACTCGGGCATCGACCCAGGAAGAATCAATTTTAGGCTTATTGGTAATCCATGATCAACTTCCTTTCGTAGTACCCTACCCCCAGGGGAATTCGAATCCCCGCTGCCTCCGTGAAAGAGAGGTGTCCTAAACCACTAGACGATGGGGGCTAACTTGATCAACTGCCCTCATACTATGATCATAGTATGATCAGTTTTTTGAAATTGTCAATATAATGGAATGGTATGATTAGATCTGAGGGATCTTTCCGTTTTTCATAGAATTGTATCGAATTTTTTGATTCGTCATTCATATTCATGAATCGATTCATTAGAATCTACATTCTCTATATAAATCTATATTCTTTAGAATTGAATAAAAAAAAACTTGTAAAAAAAAAAATAAATACAAAGAACTAGAAAGAATACTAGGGATAGGATTTTTTCCAGGGAATGATTGGTCCGTCAGAAAAGAAACGGGAGAGGTCAGTTCTCTTTATTTTTGCTTTCATTCATTGTTAAGATGAGATATCTTTATCTGATGCTAAACCAGGAAAGTAACAACCAATAAATTTTTTAAAATAAATATATTAAGCGAGATCAACAAGTTATTGAGTTCAGGGGGACAAGTATAATCTCTTCATCACATGATTCGATCAAATATCTTGAAATTTCTTTTATGTCGAATTGGTGTCCATGTTATGTATCAATCAAGTCAATTTTGCTTTGATAGGAATCATTTCAATAAAATAAATTTGGGCCAGTCTTAAAACAATTTACCCTAGACTTGCTAGGCAAATCCATTTGATTATTAAAAATAAGCCACTAGCCACTTTGAGTCTAGTGTATATACTTATCTATATAATATATGTGCATATAGATATTTTATCTACATAGCAACCCGTTGGGGAATTTAATCAAATAAGCCCTTTTAACTCAGTGGTAGAGTAACGCCATGGTAAGGCGTAAGTCATCGGTTCAAATCCGATAAGGGGCTTTGGGTTTTTTCATAAAAGTCCAGTCATAGTATTCCGAAAATAGAGATCTCTTTTTTTAGTTGGAATCAAAAAAGTAACTAACTGGATACTACGTTATCATTATACTGAGTTAAAGTATACTAGTTCTAGTTATAAAGTGAAACATTTGTTCAGTAAATTTTAATTATTATGAATAATAATCCTAATTCACCTCTTGAATTACCAGAGATCCCCATATTTTCCTTATACCAATCAAATTAATTGGAAAGATTCGAAATCAACAAAGGAAAAAGTAAGTGGACCTGACCCATTGAATTATTACTATATCCGCTATTCTGATATTAAAATTAGATAGAGATAAAATTTGAATTGGAACAGCCGCCCCCCTGCTTTTTTTGGAATTTAATTTCTTTGGACTTCGAAAGAATTTGTCGATATTTCCGATGCAATC